AATTCTTGATTGGATCAGGAATCCTATTTTGTATTAGGTCTGGATAAAAGATCTTCCTATGGTATACTATTCAATTCTCGACAATGAATTGATTTGATAGGTCTGATATTGTTCATGATATTGATCCAATTTAATAATATCATCGAGAGTTAATTCATCCATTGAATTTAGAGGCGAAAGTTTTATCATCTCTATGGGATTAAATCCCGAGTTATTGTATTGTGAGGTAAAAAACACTGAGATTATGGAAGTAAATATTCTTGCATTTATTGCTACTGCACTGTTCATTCTAATTCCTACAGCTTTTCTACTTATCATTTACGTAAAAACAGTCAGTCAAAATGATTAAAAATTCCTATTCATTAAAAAAATTTGAATGAAAGGCTACTTTTGAGTTCTTATCAATGATTGAAGAAAGAAAATGAAAAGAATTCCAATTTCGTGTCTTAAATGAAATGAGCGGACTCGAATCGGCAGTATTCAATGCGATCTGATAGTATGGTAGAAAGAAATATATGAATCGTTCTTTCTACCATACTCTCTATTATGGTATTTTTAGAGTGTATACTCGATAATAAAAGTTTAATATGGATCACTCTCCAATTCTTCGATTTCTTATTATTTCCAACATGAATCTCCGTATCTATTGAAATAATCAATCAAGGAAAGTTTCTTAATAATAAGAAGAAAGTGGTTTTTTCGTTTAGCATTTCCAAGAAGTAATTGATTGAGCCATTGACAGGGCTTCTACGGGAGCTTCTTCGAATAATTTCGAAAAAGAATAGTAAATCTTATCCATTTTTAACAGAGTTTTAACGCTTGAACCATGAGATGAAATGAGTCGATAAAGCCTAAATCAAATTTTAAAAATAATAAAACAAGTGAGAAATGTACAATATGCGACTCTCCCAAGGCAAGGTCTTATTATACTATCTCGTTAAACAACCACTATTTCTATATCGTTTCTCATAGAAAGTGTGTATACACTTAACAGAACAACTTCTTCTTTGAACAGTAAGGAGGGAAAGAAATAAAAAGGGGTCCGGTCTTCCTCATTGTACATTTATACTTCTGGTAAGAGCCCATTCGTTGAAATAGAAAATTTAGGAAGAATTTGGTTGGAATAAATTTCCTATCATCTGTATCCCCTTTCAAAATACAAACATGGGAATCATTGAAATATCTCTTTGATTGAAAAAGTATTATTCATATAATACATTAATTACACTAGAATCCAATGAAATTTCAAAATGACGCTATTTTGATTTGGTTTTAAATCATTAAAAATGCTTTGCAGAACGATCTAAAAAACAATTGATACAGTTTTTGTCATCAACTCAATTAAATTAATAGTACTTCTAGAGTCCACTTCTTCCCCATACTACGAGTGAAAGAGAAAATGTAAAGACTACCATTAAAGCAGCCCAAGCGAGACTTACTATATCCATGTGAATTATATCCCCTATTTCGATCAGTATTAAATAATTTTTACATTATTACTCACTAATAATAGTAGAATTGATGGGTCAGAGTCAAAAAGGAATTCGGACCCAACACTCTTGATGAACCAATCCAATAAACCCATTTATAAAAAATCTTTGTGTTATTATAAAATAATATAGCTAATAAAATATATATTGGATGATACAAATAATCGTGAAAATGAAAGAGAAAGTAATAATGAAATAAATAATGAAATAAGGGAGCAATAACCTCTTGTTCCTATATGATTTCGAATCGGGAAAGATTAAACACAACAATCAAAATAGAGGGTGACATTTCAAAGGAATGTTACTAATCGAAGATGTAGGAATAGACTAATTTATTCCTATTCTTTTTTTTTGTCGACCTTTATAATAATTTATATAAAGAAAAAGCATAAAAAGATAGATCACTATCTATTCCATACCTCTATTTCCCATTTGATCGATCTCCCAATTGTCTATATGAAAGAGTCGGGCGGAAGTTGATTATGTTCTTTTCTTGACTGGGGTTTTGTTGAAAAGAATTTATTTTTGTACTTAAAAACAATCAATTATCCATCCAATCAAATATTGCTTGGATGCCTAAGCATTCATAGACTGTGCTGAGTCTGTATATAAATTGCAGCCCTTCTCTCCCTAGAATCTTTCCTTGCATCTAGGATTCGTGGATTTACAATCCTTTTAAAAACCCCCATCAAACCTGATGCTTAGAATCAAACAAGTATCAACAGTCCTTTTTCTCTGCTTCTGCTGGGGAATAATTGGGCTAGTTATATTAGCAGAACAGAATAGGAGATTTCGAGTCTTTTGTTGATTAGGCGACACCCAGATTTGAACTGAGGAAAAAGGATTTGCAGTCCCCCGCCTTACCACTCGGCCATGTCGCCAAAAGGATATAAAATAGATGAAATCTTTCCCCTTTTGGGTTAAAGTAGTGAACTTCTTTTTTTATTGTACTTGCTTTTTGTATCCAGTTTTACTTAATCCCTTTCCTAACGGAAATCCTTCTTTTTTTTGATTGGATTTGATTCACTCCTTCGATTGATTGTATAGTATCTCAAAACACACAATGCCTAAAAACTTCTCCTCCCTTTTCTATATGAAAAAAATGTGGATTTTAAGTCACAAAAACCTAAATTCACGAAAAATTTGAACCATTAACTATTGACTGCTGACTGTTAATTCAGCAGCGATTCTTGGATTTGAATCTCCATTTTAGTTTTCCTACTAACATAAGAAAATACAAATTGATATAGAACTCATCAATATGGATTCTTTTCAATAAAATAAAAAGTCCTTCGGAATTGCAATTATAACAGCAATTATGAGTATATGTAAACCCGAAAATAGAAATTGTTACAAAGATATCTACATGGGGTATTTTTTTCTATATATTGTCTATAGAGAATTCTCCAGCAATTATCATGCTTCTATTTTTCATTAAATAAATTGAGATTGAATAAAAAATAGAAATTTGGATAGAGCACGACTCCCACTGCCCCGAATAGAACGACAATAAGTAGGAAGAAGGATCTATATCGATAGCTATATCTACACATATTTAATAAATACAACCCCTCTTCTATACCTCACAATCGTATTTTACAAATTCGACTAAAAAATAGGTAAAATACCTTTCTTCTCTGCGAATTATTTTTTGAAGAATGGAATCCACGAAAGGGGTTAAGTGCAAAAAAAATCGACTATATATTGTTTCTTATTTTTTTTTATGGTTTTATATCAGTGAAAAGATCAAATACTGAATCCGTTTTTTTCTGGTAGTCAAGCAGATTCGAATATGGAATAATATAAAATGTAAAAATAAAAAGAATTCTCTTCAATCAAAAAAAAAGCTCTTAATTCTATACTATAGGGTTGAATAATTGAATAAATAAAATGGAGGAACCGCTTTTACGGTTAAGTACCAACGCGGTAAAAGTGTGTCTTTTTTCCTGCTCGCTCTTAGAGAGTTCTCGATGTTCTCTTTCTTGGTTTGTTATCGAAATTGTTTATAAACGATCCCGTTTTACCATTTTAGGGAACTCTTTGCCGTTGATAATTTCCTTCATTTTCTAGTCGTGTGTCAACTATTTTGATGTTAAAATGATGACATAATCATACGGTTAAGATAGATCTAAACCATCATATTATGTAAAAAAAAGGAAACAAAATTGAATTTGGAGATTTGTATGAAAAAACTTGACTTTGACTATCTGGCATTGAGCATTGCGGGCTTAAAACTGGCTCCTCGAATATATACTTGCCTCAGTAGAGAAAATATATATACCTTACAAGATCTTATAATAGCAATCGGAAATCCCGACAACCTTCTGCAAATCACAGGTTTGGGGAAAGAAGATCTAGAAGAGATCCGGATAAAACTACACCTTTTTAATCAGAAATACTTCGGCGAAAACTACCGTTTTTGAAATACAATCGAAATTGTCTTGTTTATTCAATCAACTAAAAGGGGGAAAACCCACTCCACAAATTTCATTATATCTCTTTCTAGGATCGTTCTATTTCGTCTGGTATTTCGTAGGAATAAAAAATAGACAGATAGAGTACAAAATCTCTTTTTTTCTGGTATTTATATAATTTATTGATATATCTATAATTATAGAATTATAGAAAAACTAGTAGAATATATTTTCTTTGTTTCTATTCTAGACATTTTACCCATACCTTCAAAAAAGAAAAAATTGTGGTTGGAAGGGTTAGAGTAGCCAACACCATTGGAATTTTGATTTTAAACATTGGAAAAATCCGTTTTGTTATTAATAATAATAGACTAAGGAAAGTTAAAAGAATAACTAAACGAAATGAAATGGTTAGACACCACCAAGACATTAGATATTGTTTGTTGAGGATTAAAATATTACGATTCTCTACGAGAATGTATGCTTCCCTCATTAGAGCAAATATATATACCTAACAGGATCTTATAATCGCACTCGGAAATCCCGACAACCTTCTGCAGATCACAGGTTTGGGGAAAGAAGATCTAGAAAAGATCCACGTAAAATTCGACCATTTTTATCAGAACTACTTCGTCGTTCGGCGAAAACTACGCTTTCGTTTTTTGAAATACAAACAAAATCCTTTATAAACGATCTCGTTTTACCATTTAAAGGGACTCTTTGCCGTTGATAATTTCCTTAATTTTCTAGTCGTGTGTCAACTACTTTGACGTTAAAATGATGACATAATCATCCGGTTAAGATCGATCTAAACCATCCTATTATGTATACGATTCAACATGCCAACGATTAAACAACTTATTAGAAATACAAGACAGCCAATTAGAAATGTCAGGAAATCTCCCGCTCTTAGGGGATGCCCTCAGCGTCGAGGAAGCTGTATTAGGGTGTATGTGCGACTCGTTTAGATCATGGGATGGGACAAAAAAGAAAGAAAACCATTTTTCCATTCTCAATGATCAGTACCACTAAATAGGATAAAATGGAATAAGCCCATTCACTATAGAAAAATGATAAAATCTAGCATATTCCTCTA